ATGTCAACCGAAAAGTCAACATTACTATTAGAAGAATTACAAACCCTTATGGGGACCCTAATATTCTTGCAGAATTTATAGCTGGACAATTAAAGAATAGAGTTTCATTTCGCAAAGCAATGAAAAAGGCTATTGAATTAACCGAGCAGGCGGATACAAAAGGAATTCAAGTACAAATTGCGGGGCGTATCGACGGAAAAGAAATTGCACGTGTCGAATGGGTCCGAGAAGGTAGGGTTCCGCTACAAACCATTCGAGCTAAAATTGATTATTGTTGCTATACAGTCCGAACTATCTATGGGGTATTGGGCATCAAAATTTGGATATTTTTAGAAGAGGAATAAGAATACTTTACCTGTCTTTACACTATATTCATTGAAAAATAGAATAAAAAATAATAAACTCTTTCCTTTCATTCTTTTTCTCTTAAAGAAAAAAAAAAAAGAAAATGAGCAATTCTCAATTCTATAGGGTTGAATAAAAATTTGATTGATCAGTTTATTTAATTGCTATGCTTAGTGTGTGACTCGTTGATTTTTTTTAGAAAGGATAGGATTCAAAAATAAAATGGACCTACCCATACTATGAACTAATAATTATAGAACTAATAATCAACTCATTACTTCACATTATCTGGATACAAAAAACCAGTCAAGATATGATATATTGGCCATATCATTGTAGCAACTGAATTTTTTTTTTGCATAAAATAAAAAAAACCAATCTGCTTTTGATAGAAAAGTATGCAGATAAATGGAAGAGGGAGAGAAAGAAAGAAAAAGAATATCAATGATATATCAACCATTCCAATATATGTAAGGTTTATGAGTCATCTCAGAAAAGGCAGTGTTAGAGCGCATTAATACTGATTCACCCATAACTAGATAAAACTGTTCATAAACAAATCCAGAGCCTCGAGCCAATAAAGACTGAGAAGATTGACTCAAGAACAAATTTAATGAGAGCTCCATTGTAGAATTCAAACCTAACCATTAATTGAGAAGTGATGGGAACGACGGAACCTATGAATACAGAGGATTCTATTGAAAAACGAACTCTACTAATTCATTGGGTGGGATGGCGGAACGAACCGAGACCAATTCATTTATTCCGAGAAATTATGAGCTAACCCTAGAACGGAAATAAATATAAATATTGAATTAGAGTAAATATTCGCCTGCGAAGGTTTTTATTAGATTAGTTAATCTTGTTTGATTCAATATGATAAAAGACAAAAAAAAAAAAAGACATTAATTATATTAATAAAAAGAAAAAAAAAATTATCTAGAAATAAACTAAAATACATTTTAAATAAACTAAAATACATGTTTTAAGTAGATATCCAAACAAGATATAGAAATTTCTAATAGATTAGATGAAATCTCAAAAAAAAAAAGAATCAAAAATTCAGTATATTTTCATTTCATTTGAATCCTTTAATTCGCGAGGAGCCGGATGAGAAGAAACTCTCATGTCCGGTTTTGTAGTAGAGATGGAATTGAAAAAGAAGCATCAACTATAACCCCAAAAGAACCAGATTTCGTAAACAACATAGAGGAAGAATGAAAGGGATATCTTATCGAGGCAATCGTATTTCTTTCGGTAAATATGCTCTTCAGGCACTTGAACCGGCTTGGATCACATCTAGACAAATAGAAGCGGGGCGACGAGCAATGACACGAAATGTGCGGCGTGGTGGAAAAATATGGGTACGTATATTTCCAGACAAACCCGTTACAGTAAGACCTACAGAAACACGTATGGGTTCGGGTAAAGGATCTCCCGAATATTGGGTAGCTGTCGTTAAACCAGGTAGAATACTTTATGAAATGGGTGGAGTAGCAGAAAATATAGCCAGAAAGGCTATTGAAATAGCGGCCTCAAAGATGCCTATACGAACTCAATTCATTATTTCAGGATAAATAGGGACGTAAAACCAAAGAAAAAAGTCTTGGGATAAAAAAATTGCGGGTTTCTTTTTTTTTTTTTTGACAAACAATATTTCTTTTTTTTCCTTCACTCTTTGCATTGAAAGAACAGATTAAAAAATGATATGATTCAACCTCAAACCCATTTGAATGTAGCCGATAACAGCGGGGCTCGAGAATTAATGTGTATTCGAATCATCGGAGCTAGTAATCGCCGATATGCTCATATTGGTGACATTATTGTTGCTGTAATCAAGGAAGCATTACCAAACACACCGCTAGAAAGATCAGAAGTGATCAGAGCTGTAATTGTACGCACTTGTAAAGAACTAAAACGTGACAACGGTATGATAATACGATATGATGACAATGCTGCAGTTGTTATTGATCAAGAAGGAAATCCAAAAGGAACTCGAGTTTTTGGTGCGATTGCCCGAGAGTTGAGACAATTAAGTTTTACTAAAATAGTCTCGTTAGCTCCTGAGGTATTATAAGATAATAGTTCTATTATACATAGTTCTATTATACATAGTATTTGTATGAAGTATTTGTCTGAAATTAGATTGTATCTCACGCATATACCTTATATTTATTTAACACTTATATTTATTTAACATAATTAAAATTAAAGAATTTTGAAATACTATGTTAAAGTTAAATATTGTTAAATATTAAATAGTAAAATGGAAATAAAAACATGTTGATTATATCAAAAATGGAAGGAAAGAATAATTTTAGTTCATCATGGGTAGGGACACTATTGCTAACATAATAACTTCTATACGAAATACCGACATGAATAGAAAAGGGACAGTTCGAATAGAATCTACTAAAATCACCGAAAACATTGTTAAAATACTTTTACAAGAAGGTTTTATTGAAAATGTGAGAAAACATCAGGAAAACAACAAATATTTCCTTGTTTTAACTCTACGACATAGAAGGAATAGGAAAGGACCATCTAGAACTATTTTAAATTTAAAACGGATTAGTAGACCTGGCCTACGAATTTATTCTAACTATCAAAGAATTCCTAGGATTCTAGGTGGAATGGGGATTGTAATTCTTTCTACTTCTCGAGGTATAATGACAGATCGAGAGGCTCGACTACAAGGAATCGGCGGGGAAATTTTGTGTTATATATGGTAATCCTTATTATATCCAAATTGTATTCGAAATTTCCTATTTGTCAACAAAAAGGGAAGGAGTAGTTGATATCAACATCAGTTGATACTTCTAGGGGTTTTACCTAGAATGCTAAAATGAAAAAAACAAAATTATTTATGAAGCTTAAATAAATCACTCTACCTAATGGTATGTTCAGATTTCATTTAGATAATGAGGATTTAAGTTATGTTTCAGGAAGTATCTCACGGGGTTTTAGTTTGATACGTATAATAGCAATCAAGGTTGAAGTAAGTGTTTATGTTATGCTTCAATCAAAAAACATATAGTTTTTAGACTCCACCACAACAAGGATTCAAAAGATTAGGTGGTTTTTTGAACTTCAACATACCCCCGTGGAGCTAGAATTCGCGGTTTACCATTTCAAGAAACGTATTTTCTTCCAATCCAAAAGGATATTCGGAATTAAGTTAAGGAACAACAACTATGAAAATAAGGGCCTCCGTTCGTAAAATTTGTGAAAAATGTCGACTGATCCGTAGGAGGGGGCGAATTATAGTAATTTGTTCCAACCCGAGACATAAACAAAGACAGGGCTAATCTTGTTAAAATGGACTCTCTAACATAAAGGATCCGATCCAATGAAAAAATATCAAATGTCCTTTAACATGAAATGGATATATCCATATATCTCCGAATTCGATGATAAAGTATGGCAAAATCTCTAGCAAGAACGGGTTCACGTAGGAATGGGCGTAGTGGTTCACGTAAAAATGCACGTAGAATACCAAAGGGAATTATTCATGTTCAAGCAAGTTTCAACAACACCATTGTGACTGTTACAGATGTACGGGGTCGGGTAATTTCTTGGTCCTCCGCCGGTACTTGTGGATTCAAGGGTACAAGAAGAGGTACGCCATTTGCTGCTCAAACCGCAGCAGGAAATGCTATTCGGGCAGTAGTGGATCAAGGTATGCAACGAGCAGAAGTCATGATAAAAGGTCCGGGTCTGGGACGAGATGCAGCATTACGAGCTATTCGTAGAAGCGGTATACTATTAAATTTCATACGTGATGTAACCCCTATGCCACATAATGGCTGTAGGCCCCCTAAAAAAAGACGTGTGTAGAAATAAAATGAAAGAATCAAGAGAAATAAATGATTCAATGATCTGATCAAATCATATAAATATGGTTCGAGAGGAAGTAACAGTATCTACTCGGACACTACAGTGGAAGTGTGTTGAATCAAGAGTAGACAGTAAGCGTCTTTATTATGGACGCTTTATCCTGTCTCCACTTATGAAAGGACAAGCCGATACAATAGGCATTGCGATGCGAAGAGCCTTGCTTGGGGAAATAGAAGGAACGTGTATCACTCGTGCAAAATTTGAAAAAATACCACATGAATATTCTACGATAGTAGGTATTCAAGAATCAGTACATGAAATTTTAATGAATTTGAAAGAAATTGTATTGAAAAGTAATTTGTATGGAACTTGCAAGGCGTCTATTTTTGTCAAAGGTCCTGGCTGTGTAACTGCTCAAGACATAATCTTACCGCCTTCTGTGGAAATCATTGATAAGACACAGCATATAGCTAGCCTAATGGAACCAATTAATTTGTGTATTGAATTACAAATTGAGAGGAATCGAGGATATCATATAAAAACACCAAATAACTTTCAAGACGGAAGTTATCCTATAGATGCTGTATTCATGCCTGTTCGAAATGCGAATCATAGTATTCATTCTTATGGGAATGGAAATGAAAAACAAGAGATACTTTTTCTCGAAATATGGACAAATGGAAGTTTAACTCCTAAAGAAGCACTTCACGAAGCCTCCCGGAATTTAATTGATTTACTGATTCCTTTTCTGCATGCGGAAGAAGAAAACTTATATTTAGAGAGCAATCAGTACAAGGTTACTTTACCCCTTTTCACTT